TAATATCCCTTTCTTTGGTGTCATTGAGATAAGAGATGTCGTTTCTAGTCTATCTGTTTCTATTTCTATATATATATATGGATATAGATATGGAAAGTTGAAAAATCATCATATAATAATCCAGAAATTGCAATAGAAAAGAAAAAGGGAGGTTTGTGATGATTTTTCAATCTTTTATACTAGATAATCTAGTAGCCTTATGCATGAAGATAATGAATTCGGTCGTTGTGGTCGGACTCTATTATGGATTTCTGACCACATTCTCCATAGGGCCCTCTTATCTCTTCCTTCTCCGAGCTCGGGTTATGGAAGAAGGAGAAGAAGGAACCGAGAAGAAAGTATCAGCAACAACTGGTTTTTTTACGGGACAGCTCATGATGCTCATATCGATCTATTATGCGCCTTTGCATCTAGCATTGGGTAGACCTCATACAATAACTGTCATAGCTCTACCGTATCTTTTATTTCATTTCTTTTGCAATAATAACAAACACTTTTATAATTACGGATCCACTAGGAAAAATTCAATGCGTAATTTTAGCATTCAACGAGTATTCCTAAATAATCTTATTTTATTATTATTGAATTATTTATTTTTACCAAGTTCAATGTTAGTCAGATTCGTCAACATTTATATGTTTCTCGGCAACAAACAAATTTTATTCCTAACAAGTAGTTTTGTTAGTTGGTTAATTGGTCAGATTTTGATTATGAAATGGATTCGATTGGTATTAGTATGGATACAGGAAAATTATTCTATTAAATCGAATATCCTTATTAGATTGAGTAAATCTCTTATGTCCGAGTTGGAATTTTAAAACCTTAAAACAAAAGACGAAAAATCGTAAATTATTAAAAAAATTAATACATAAAAAAAGTACAATAAAATATAGGAAGAAATTCGGCCACCCCCTACATATTTTAAAATTTCTCCTAGCAAAAAATTTGTAAGACCAACCACATTTGGAATTCCATCAATTACTCGTCTATCAAACAAAGAATTTCCTTGAGCTAATCGTTTTACACCCCCAATTAAGTAGATTTCATAAAAAGAATCGATGTAACCGCGATTATATGACCAATCATATATCACATTTATTATTTTCTCTGCAATAATTTTTTTAGAAACATTTTTAGCAAATAAATTAAGTAAGTTCAAATTTTTTAAAGATGAATAAATCGGCTTATATAAAAAAGATGCTATAAAGATTCCGTAAAATGCTATACTAACCGAAAAAACTGCATTTGTCACAAATTCATACCAATCTACAGAATTGTTTAAATTTAGATGGAAAGAGTTTAGAGACGGAATTAACATCCTTGATAATATATCAAAACCGACCCCCTCTTGATTGAAAGAAATTCCTATGGCCCCAAGCAACAAACTAAATAGTACTAATACAAGCATAGAAAAGAGCATAGTATTGTCTGATTCATTGGAATAGGAAAAGGTTTTGTTAGTACCAAAATAGGGAATAACAATAAGAGGTCGCATTATTTTTTTTACATTTCTTCGATAGAAATGTGTCTTTTTATAAAAAAAATAAGCTGTTTCATTATTATTCATTGTTAATTGACCTTCTTTACCCCAACAAGATATTGAATAGAATGAACTAGTTTTTTTTCCATTGTAATTTTTACAATCAAGATTTAAATGTCCTTCAAAAACGAGTAAATGGATCCGAAACATATAAAATGCGGTTAATCCTGCTGTTAAAAAAGCTATAATTGCGAACATTGGTGAATACAACCAAATATCATTAAGAATTTCATCTTTGGACCAAAAACAAGCAAAGGGTGGAATACCACAAAGAGAAAGCGTACCCACTAAAAAAGCAATTTTTGTAATTGGTACATGTTTTGTTAAACCACCCATAAAAACCATATTTTGACTTTTCTCTGGAGAATATCCAACAATAGTTTCCATTGAATGAATAATCGATCCAGATCCTAAAAACAACAAGGCTTTTGAATAAGCATGAGTAATCAAATGAAATAAAGCAGCTCGATAAGAACCCATACCTAGAGCTAACATCATATAACCCAATTGAGACATTGTAGAATAAGCCAAACCTCTCTTAATATCCGTTTGAGCAAGAGCTAAAGTAGCCCCCAATACTACCGTTATTATACCTATCAAAGCTATTCCATTCATTATGTAAGGTAAAACTATGAAAAGAGGAAAAAACCTGGCTACAAGAAAAATTCCCGCCGCTACCATAGTAGCAGCATGTATAAGAGCCGAAATAGGGGTAGGTCCTTCCATAGCATCTGGTAACCATACATGAAGGGGAAATTGAGCAGATTTAGCAACTGAACCGGCAAATAATAGGAAGGCGCACAAAGTAATAAATAAAAGATTTACCTCATTATTAGAAATCAAGTTTTTGAATATTTCAAACAAATCCCGAAATTCCAAACTACCCGTTATCCAGTAAAGACCTAAAATCCCTAATAATAAACCAAAATCTCCTACACGATTAGTTATAAACGCTTTTTGACAAGCATTTGCGGCGATAGGACGTGTGAACCAAAAACCTATTAAAAAATAGGAACACATTCCAACCAATTCCCAAAAGATATAAATTTGTATCAAATTCGAACTAGTAACCAATCCCAACATTGAAGTATTAAAAAAACTCATATAAGCAAAAAATCTCCAATATCCTTGATCATGAGACATATAATTGTCACTATAAATAAGAACCAAAATTCCTACAGTAGTAATTAATATTGACATAATAGAAGTAAGTGAATCAATCAAGTGACCAAACTCTAAGGAAAGATCATTATTGATAGTCCAAGACCATACATATTGATAAATACAACTGGTATTTATTTGATGAATAGACAAATCAATCGAAAAAATCATAACGATACTTAACAATAAAATACTAGGAAAAGCCCACACACGGCGAAGATTTTTTGTTGCCATCGGAAAAAAGAGAAGTCCCATTCCTATTAACATAGGAACTAAAAGTGGAATGAAAGGTATAATCCACGAATATTGATATCTATATTCCATACAAAAAAATAAAAAAAATATTTTTCTTCTTAATTTAATGTTAATGAGTTTTGTTTCTTATTCGCCGGTTTTAGGTCTTTTGAAAGGTTCAGTTAATAAAAGAAAAATTAAGATATGAAAAATTGGATTATCTATTCTTAATTTTTTTTTTTCATTTTTGTACAATAACTTCAATCCAATATTGCAAAGCGAGGAGTGAAAATGAGTCAAATGATATGACCAAATTCTTAGTAAAAAAGGAAATTTTTTGTTTTAGTAATATTAAAATCAAAAAAATTAAATAATTATTAATATAAAAAATATTTATTTTATAAAATATTTATAAATCGAAAGAATAAATATAAAGAAGAAGTTACTCTATTTTACAAGAATTCACACCTCATAGAATTCGAGTAAATAGAAAATTACACAAAAAAATTCGTTTCTTTTTTATTTTTATATGAATTTCAATTTTGATTTTATTTGAGTTTGTTTATTCCGAAAACAATTGTAGTTCATTTTTGAACTAATTGATTATTTCCCATTACAATAAAATAGAAATATATATATATATAAGTTTGTAAAAAATATTATGATATTCAAGAGTTTACTTTACATAGCAGAGAATAAGATACATGATTTTTAAAATCATGTATCTTTTAATAGATTAATGACCGGTCTGATAATATTTTCAAAAGGAAATTAGACACACTCTTTCTTCGAGCTTGAGCAATTCATTTTTAAGTAGGATTAATTTAATAAGGTTTGGTTTCTTAAACTTTTTCGATTTATTTTTTTTTTTCGATGTATAAGTACGACCAGAAGAGACGGAGATATAGCTAGACAGACAGTCTTTTTTTTTGTAAGGATTCCATTTTTTTGTAAAGATTATATAAAATATTACTTAGGAACCAAAAAACTATGTGATTTTTACATATTTACATATCCGTATCTTTTTATTTTATGAAGGGAATGTAACGTAGAAAAAAAATGGATAGATATAGGTCTAATTAAAGAACAATTCATTTTGAACAATAGATGTCTTTCACATGAACTATAATAATGAATAAACCAGTATAATTTATTGAATGGCAGTTCCAAAAAAACGTACTTCTATATCAAAAAAACGAATTCGTAAAAATATTTGGAAAAAAAAGGGATATTGGACAACATTGAAATATTTTTCGTTAGCCACATCTCTTTCTACGGGGAACTCAAAAAGCTTTTTTGTGCAACAAATACAAATATTGGAGTAATCTCTGAATTTAGTCGAACTCGAAGAATAAGAATAGGCTAATTTCATTTATTCTTTTCCAATTTTATTTCGTTTTTCTATAGCTATAGATTTAGATTTAAAATTTCTATAGCTATAGATTTTTAATCGATTTCGTTATCGATATCTATATTTTTATATTATATATATATAATATAGTATATTATATATATATATAGTATATAGTTATATATATTTATAGTATATAGTTATATATATTATAGTAAAGATATGTAGTTGATATATAGTTAAAGAATGGTATTATAAATATAAGGTACTGGTTTCTTATTTTTGAAACAACAAAAGAAAGAATAAACCTAAAAAAATTTCAACTTTTTGAAATTTTTGAAGTATGTTTTATTATTTTTCATAAAAATTTGATTATTTTTCATAAAAAAAAATGAAAAAAAAATGAATCATTTAAAAATAAAAACACAAATGAGAAAGAAAATTTTGTGTTTCAGAGGTTGAAGTCATAACTATTTAGATCTAGTTACAACGGTGCCATTTTGAGAGAAGATAAACCATGAAAAAACCCACTCCCATTGCTAACTTAACTTAAAATAAAATAAAACCGACACTCGAAACTAAAAACGAATGATAATAAGAATTCCTATTGGAATTGGAATATTCAAATCCCCCCAAAAAAATTCTTTAATGTTTCGATTTTTATGTTTACTAAACAAATATTGTCTATGTATTGCATTTGAATTGAGTCTTTCAATCTCGACGATTTACTAAAAATGGATTATTATGATTTCGAGCAAGCCGCTATGGTGAAATCGGTAGACACGCTGCTCTTAGGAAGCAGTGCTAGAGCATCTCGGTTCGAGTCCGAGTGGCGGCATGGCATCTTATCTTCGAAAAGAGTAAGTCTTATAATGAATTCCATTCCCGATTTTCATTCCTATAATTAGTAATTAGTGGACTCCTTTTTTTATTTATGATATTTTCAACTTTAGAGCATATATTAACTCATATATCATTTTCGGTCGTATCAATTGTAATTGCAATTCATTTGATAAACTTATCACTCAATGAAATCGTAGGACTATATGATTCGTTGGAAAAAGGCATGATAGTAACTTTTTTCTGTATAACAGGATTATTAGTTAATCGTTGGATTTTTTCGGGGCATTTACCATTAAGTGATTTATATGAATCATTAATCTTTCTTTCATGGAGTTTTTCCATTTTTAATATGATTCCGTCTTTTACTTTTAAAAAACATAACAACCATTTAAGTACAATAATCGCACCAAGTGTAATTTTGACCCAAGGCTTTGCTACTTCAGGTCTTTTAATCAAAATGCATCAATCCACAATATTAGTACCCGCTCTCCAATCCCATTGGTTAATGATGCATGTAAGTATGATGGTATTGGGCTACGCAGCTCTTTTATGTGGCTCATTATTATCAGTAGCTCTTTTAGTCATTACATTTAGAAAATTCATAAAAATTTTTGGTAATAGCAAAAATTCTTCTTTTTTAAATGAGTCATTTTCTTTTGCTGAGATCAAATACCCGAACAAAATAAATAATATTTTACGAAACACTTCTTCTCTTTCTTTTCGAAATTATTACAGGTCCCAATTTATTCAGCAACTGGATCGTTGGAGTCATCGTATTATTAGTCTAGGGTTTATTTTTTTAACCGTAGGTATTCTTTCGGGGGCAGTATGGGCTAACGAGGCATGGGGATCCTATTGGAATTGGGATCCAAAGGAAACTTGGGCGTTTATTACTTGGACAATATTCGCAATTTTTTTACATACTAGAAAAAATTTGGAAGGTGTAAATTCTTCAATAGTAGCTTCTATGGGTTTTCTTATAATTTGGGTATGTTATTTTGGGATCAATCTATTAGGAATAGGATTACATAGTTATGGTTCATTTACATCAAGTTGAGTTAAACTGAAATAAAGAAGGAATGGATCTAACAAATACAAACATACATAGTAAACATATAAAAAAAACTTCGTATAAACCGTCGAGAACCCGTTGAATCACTACATTAGTGGATTCGAAGAGTGAATTCGAAGGGGTTCTCCCAAACATCAAAGATATAAAGATATCTGGTTACAATTCCTTATTTGTAAGTTAAGATAATAGAAGAAAAATATTTCTTTTTTCATTGTACAATGAAAAAAGAAATATTTTTCTTCTATTTCATGAAAACTATCTATAAAAAATTCGATAGAATAGCTTCGACCTTGTCAACTGATAATGAGAAAATAAAATCCGGATAAATACCAATACCTATTACAGGTATAAGGATCGAAATCGAAATAAATAACTCTCGCGGCCCAGAATCAAAAAAAGAAGAGTTTGGTGTATTAAAAAGCGTGTATCCATAGAACATCTGACGTAACATAGATAATGAATAAATAGGAGTTAATATCATTCCAATGGCCGTTACAAAAGTAATTAGTATTTTTGTCATTAAAAGATATTTTTGACTCGTAATTATTCCAAAAAAGACTATCAATTCTGCAACAAAACCGCTCATGCCTGGCAATGCAAGGGAAGCCATCGATAAGATACTGAACACCGTGAATATTTTTGGCAGTAGGATAGCCATTCCACCCATTTCGTCGAGATAAAGAAGACGTATTCTATCATAACCCGTTCCTGCTAAGAAAAAAAGCGCAGCGCCAATAAACCCATGCGAGATTATTTGTAAAATGGATCCATTGAGTCCCGTATCACTTATTGAACTAATTCCTATAATTATGAAACCCATATGAGATACAGAGGAATAAGCTATTCTTTTTTTTAAATTACGTTGACCAAGAGATGTTGAAGCAGCATAGATTATTTGAATTGCGCCTAATATCATTAACCCGGGAGAGAATATAGAATGAGCGTGCGGTAATAATTCCATATTAATTCGAACCAATCCATACGCTCCCATTTTTAATAAAATTCCGGCTAAAAGCATACAAGTACTGTAATGTGCTTCTCCATGGGTGTCTGGTAACCATGTATGTAAAGGTATAATCGGCGATTTTACAGCAAAAGCAATAAGAAATCCAATATAGAATATTATTTCCAATGCCAAAGGATACGATTGATTAGCTGATGTTTCCAAATTTAATGCTGGTTCATTGGAACCATATAAACCGATACCTAGAACTCCCAGTAATAAAAAAACGGAACTTCCTGCAGTGTACAAAATGAATTTTGTAGCTGAATACAAACGTTTCTTTCCCCCCCACATGGATAAAAGTAGATAAACCGGAATTAATTCGATTTCCCACATGATGAAAAAAAGTAAAATATCTCGAGAAGAAAATGATCCTATTTGACCGCTATACATTGCTAACATCAGAAAATGGAATAATTTTGATTCCCTAGTAACCGGCTGGGCCGCTAAAGTCGCTAAAGTGGTGATAAATCCCGTGAGTAAAATCGGTCCGATAGAGAGTCCATCTATTCCGAATCTCCAATAAAAATCAAAAAAATTGATCCATTTATAATTCTCCGTCAGTTGCATTAATGGATCGTCCAATTCGAAATGATAACAGAATGCATAGGTTGTTAGAAGGAGATCTATTAAACATATACAAATAGTATACCATCGAATTACCTTATTTCCTCTATGAGGAAATAAGAAGAGTAAGGAACCCGCAGATATTGGCAAAACTACAATTATTGTTAACCAAGGAAAATAATTCGTGGTAAAAATAAGATACACTTGGGCCAGAAAACCCGTGCTCAAAACATAAAAATAGTCGTTTTGAGCACGGGTTTTCGTCAGTAAAAAAATGTATTCGTGTAGGTTTTTTTTTGAAACGGATCAATCAATAAGCTAGACCCATGCTTCTAGTTGTTTCATGCCATAAATAAACTCGAACACTCAAGAAATCCGTTGGACAGGCCGATTCACATCTTTTACAGCCGACACAATCTTCTGTTCTTGGAGCAGAAGCAATTTGCTTAGCTTTACATCCGTCCCAAGGTATCATTTCTAATACATCTGTCGGACAAGCTCGGACACATTGAGTACATCCTATACAAGTATCATAAATCTTTACTGAATGTGACATTGGGTCTATTAGTTTTTGAACATCAGAAATTTTCGATCTAGTAAAACTTTAAAATAAATCATATATTTAGACACCAGATGAATCAACGATTTACCAGACGTTTTCCAATCAATATTAATCTACTTCTGGATCAAGTTCCTAAAAGAGGGCCAAGATACTTTGATTTCTTACGTTTTTGCAAACATGATCATACGTTATGTATCATACGTTATGTATCATACATTTTAATTGAAATTGATAAATATTCATATTCTACTTTACAATATTCTATAATGTTTATGATTAATATTATTTTTTTTTTTATTTATTCAACAAATTCGATTGATTGATACGAGTTGATTTTCTGTTACGATAAATTGATGAAACAATAGCTGGTCCGATAGCTGCTTCAGCGGCTGCAATAGCTATAACAAAAATAGAAAAAATATTTCCTTTTAATTGACGACTATCAAAAAAATCAGAAAATGTTACGAAATTGATATTAACCGCATTCAGTATAAGTTCAAGACACATAAGGGCTCGAACCATATTTTGGCTCGTGATCAATCCATAGATACCGATAGAAAATAAATAGGCACTCAAAACAAGTATATGTTCGAGCATCATTGACCAACTCCTTATAAAAAAATTTCGATTCATTTCAATATGAACAACAATTCAATCAACGGATTCGATTGACTCGAGAATCGAACAAAACCAAAAGACAAAAGAATAGAATACATTAAATCAAATAATGAAATAAGAAAAAAATTTTAAACAGAAACAATCTTTCCTTTTCACATATAATTGAAAGGAAATGGATGGGATAAGATAGAACAAAATCGAATTGGAATTACTATTGATAGTTCTAAAGATTTATTACTGGCGGGCCACGACAATTGCACCTATCAAAGCAGCTAAAAGAATTATTGAAATGAGTTCAAATGGAAGAAAAAAATCTGTTGATAAATGAATTCCAATTTGTTGACTATTACTTATTAAATCTTGTTCGATAATCTGATTTGATCTTGTAGTCCAAATAATCCCGTACCATGATGTATCTGGAATAGTAGTCATTAGTGAAACAAAAATACTTATACAAACCATCAAAGTAACTCCGTCCCCAATGGTCCAAAAATCAAATTTGTGGGAATATTCTGAACCTTTCATGAACATCACAGCAAATATGATTAAAACATTTATAGCTCCTACGTAAATAAGTAGCTGTGCCGCAGCTATAAAATGGGAGTTTGATAAAATATAGAATAAAGATATACAAACAAGAACCAGTCCCAACGAAAAGGCAGAATAAATTGGGTTGGTAAATAATACTACTCCTATACTTCCTAATACAAGAACTGATCCTAGAAAGACTAAAAGAAAATCATGTATTGGTTCAGGCAAATCCATTATATGGAAAATAAGAAAGAAATAAATCGAAATTTCATGACCTTATTGATACAACCAGGAAAAAAATTGATATACTAAATTACTAAGTGAATTAATTCTTAAGGAGTGTGAGTTGATATTAGGTACAGTTCTACGAAGAATCTCATTCTTTATATGAAAGAGTAGGTAGAAGCTATTAGGTAGAAGCTATACAGTATAGATTTATTCTTTTATTCTATATCTATAATTTCATTCCATTTTTGGAAAAAATTACAAATCGATTTACATTTAGAGATTCTATTTAGAGATTATTATAATATTTCTATCTATATTCTATATTTTTTTTTTATTTTTTAATATTTTCTTTGTTCCATTTTACATATATCATTATTTATATGAATATGATTTCTAAAATTATATTTATAAAATAATATCTAATCTTATATAATTATGATTATTTTATTTTTATTTGAATTGAGGTGAGTTTCGAATTGTTCGAATTGTATAATCGTCAATTACTGACATTGGTAAACGGCCCAAAGCAATTTGATTATAATTCAATTCGTGACGATCATAAGCCGAAAGTTCATATTCTTCAGTCATTGATAAACAATTTGTTGGACAATACTCAACGCAATTACCACAAAATATACAGATCCCGAAATCAATACTGTAATTAAGCAATCGTTTCTTTCGAATATAAGTTTCCAGTTTCCAATCAACAACAGGTAGATCTATCGGACATACACGAACACATACTTCACAAACAATGCATTTATCAAATTCAAAATGGATTCGACCGCGGAAACGCTGTGATGTGATTAATTTTTCATAAGGATATTGAATAGTTACAGGGAAACGATTTGTGTGAGATAGGGTAATCATAAAACTTTGACCAATGTACCTTGCAGCTCGTACTGTTTGTTGACCATAATTCATGAACCCAGTTACCATAAGGAACATATCGTGAATATCTATGAATAACTTAATTTTGTTTCTTTCTCTTGTTTGAGACAAGTTATCAATATAGAATATTCATTTTTTACAGTGAAAGCAATTGAGACGAAGTTGTTAATAATAAATTACCGAGAGAAATAGGTAAAAGAAATTTCCATCCAAGATTTAATAATTGGTCCATTCTTAGTCTAGGTAAAGTCCATCTTGTTGTGATAGAAATGAACAAGAAGAAATAAGTTTTAGCTAATGTAATAAAGATACCAATTGTAGTTCCAAAAACTCCACACGTTTTATTTTTATTTATTTCAAAAAGTTCAGAAACGAATATGTACGGGGTAGGGGTATTCCAACCGCCTAAGTAAAGAACTGTTACAAATAATGAAGAAACTAATAGGTTTAAATAGGAAGCAATATAAAATAAACCAAATCTTATACCCGAATATTCGGTTTGGTAACCGGCTACTAATTCTTCTTCTGCTTCTGGTAAATCAAAAGGTAATCTTTCACATTCCGCTAGGGAAGAAATGAGAAAAACGATAAAACCTATAGGTTGACGCCATAAATTCCACCCCCAAAAACCATATTTTGATTGTGAATCCACTATATCAACCGTACTTAAACTGTTAGATAATCATAGTCGGTGATAACATTACTGTTCCCATCGCTATTACAGAACCGTACATGAGATTTTCACCTCATACGGCTCCTCGAAGGTCATAAATAAATCTAAGGACGCCATTGTTTATTTCTCTTGATATATCCCTACTAAGATAGGTGGGCTTCATTTTGATTGGTTGGTCCTGAATTAAACCAATTGAATTCTGTCTGTTAGAATTAAAAAAAAAAAAAATAAAATAGAAAAAAATTGAATAAAAAGAAAAAGGTACTTCTGAATTGATCTTATCCCCTAAAAAATGGAATTTGTTGAGTAATAACTTAATTCTTCAATAAAATACTCCTTTAATTTATCAATAATCTATCCTTTTTGATTCCAAAAAAGAATTATGAATTAAGATATAAAGTCTATTTCCATGAAATATGGATATACGAAAGAATAAGAATAAAAAAGGATTCCTGTTTGTTTCTTTCTTATTCTTATTGGAAGTGTATTATATTCATTTTAATATTTTAATTAGATTACTTGATTCTTTCTTTTTTCCTTCTTTATTTTTATTTGTTTTCTTTTTTATGTACAAAAGAAGGACTTAAAAAAAAATTTAAAGGATTATTTCGTTCCTGATAGTTATTTTTATTTAATTGGTGGATAGTAGCCTATACTCTGGACCGGAATTGTGGGGAGTACTGTCTGATTATTTCTACCAATTTGAAGCCCCAATTAGTATTCTTTTTATATTTATATTATATTTATATTTTGCAGAAATACTCTATAATATAATTTAAAAAATCTCCATTACTAATCCTTTGTGTATCTTGGTGTTTCTAACCATCCAATCATTTTCTTTTTTATCAATCCCCTGTTCCTTTATTTATCGTAATACATGTATGATAATTCATACAAATCGTAGTAAAAACTCAATAAGGTCGGTCTTGGTATTTTGAGCCCGCTTCAAGACTGGATGCCTAAAGCAACCAATCTTGGGGAGACGGTCCCTTCCATTTTTTTCACTTCATTTTCTTCTTAATACATAGAAAATGAGACTCAATATTTTGACTGCAAATTTAATTCAATTCCAATTAAATACAAGCTGTTTTATTTCACCCATCTAACTATCTGATTTAGTTCATCAATCCGAACTCCGAATAATAATGAATAAAAAATTATAAGATATCTATTCAATTTATTCTACTTCTTTCCGAAACGAAAAAGGGAGCATGGAAAAGTTTCTGTCTCACCGAATCGCACGTAGAGATATTGATAACACACATAGAGTTAATGGTATTTCATAACTAATCGATTGAGCAGCAGCCCGTAGACCACCCAAAAAGGAATATTTATTATTTGATCCGTATCCGGACATAAGAAGTCCAACGGGGGCAATACTCGAAATAGCAATCCATAAAAAAACACCAATATTAAGATCAGCTAAAACAAAGTTATAGCCAAAAGGAATTACTAAATAGCTTACTAGAATTGATATAACTGATATGGATGGTCCGATACTGAATAAATGAGTATTCCCCCTAGATGGAAGAAGATTTTCTTTGAAAAGTAGTTTTGTTCCATCGGCTATAGCTTGAAGAACTCCCAAAGGACCGGCGTATTCAGGTCCAATACGTTGTTGTATCCCTGCGGATATTTCTCTTTCTAGCCATACAATCACTAGTACACCTATTGTGATTCCTAATACAAGAGTCAAAATAGGGACAAGTACCCATAGAATTCCATAAAACTCTTTTAAAGATTCCAATCTGGAAAAAGAATTGATATCTTGTATTTCTGTTGTATAAATTATCATTTCAACGATCAACTTCTCCCATAATGATATCTATGCTACCTAGTATCGTCATAATATCAGCCAATTTCATTCTTTTAACTAACTGAGGAAGAATTTGCAAATTGATAAAACCTGGTGGACGAATTTTCCATCTCCAAGGAAAACTATTCTTATCCCCTATTAGAAAAATTCCTAATTCTCCCTTTGGGGCTTCAACTCTCACATAAAGTTCTTGTTTCGGCAATTCAAAAATCGGAGAAGGTTTTTTACTAATGAATCGATATTCAAAATCATTCCAGTCTGGATCTCTTTCCCTATCAAAATCAAAGCAGCGCATTTCTAAATTTTCATATGGCCCGCCGGGAATTCCTTCCAGAGCCTGTTGAATAATTTTTATGGATTCTGTCATTTCACCAATTCGAACTAAATAACGGGCTAATGAATCTCCTTCTTTTTGCCATTGAACTTTCCAATCCAATTCGTCGTAACACTCATAATGATCAACTTTACGAAGATCCCATTCTATTCCAGAAGCCCGAAGCATTGGTCCTGATAAACCCCAATTTATTACTTCCTCTCCACCAATAATGCCTACTCCCTCAACCCGTTCTAAAAAAATAGGATTTTGCGTAATAAGTTTTTGATATTCAACAACCCCTGTTAAAAAATAATCGCAGAAATCAAAACATTTATCTATCCAGCCATAAGGTAGATCAGCCGCTACTCCTCCGATACGAAAATAATTATGCATCATTCTCATACCGGTGGCAGCTTCGAATAGATCATATATTAATTCTCTTTCTCTGAAAATATAGAAGAAAGGAGTTTGTGCACCAATATCTGCCATAAAAGGTCCAAGCCATAGTAGGTGAGAAGCTATACGACTCAACTCCAACATAATTACTCGGATGTAGCTGGCTCTTTTTGGTACTTGAATATTTCCTAACTGTTCCGGTCCATTTACGGTTATTGCTTCGGGGAACATAGTAGCTAAATAATCCCAACGTGTTACATAAGGCAGATATTGTATAATTGTTCGGTTTTCCGCAATTTTTTCCATCCCCCTATGCAAATAACCCAATATTGGTTCACAATCAATAACATCTTCACCATCTAGAGTAACAATAAGTCGAAGAACACCATGCATTGATGGGTGCTGAGGACCCATATTGACTATCATGAGGTCTTTTCTTGTAGCTGGGGCATTCATAGATTTTTTCTCGATTCATTGAATTGCTTACAAAAAAGAAGTTCATCAAAATTCAAGATCTAATAATAATAAATAAATCGAATAATATAATTAAAAATGAGTCTTAAAATTAACTAGTTTGTGACTCCCGAATATCCAACTTATTAATTAATTTTTTATAACGTATTACATTTCTCTTTGACAAATAAGACAGTAGTCGTTGGCGTTTTCCCAGAATTTTACGTAAACCTCTTTGAGATAAATAGTCTTTTCTGTGTAATTCCAAATGTGAAGTAAGTCTTCGTATCTTATTGGTGAAATTGAATACTTGAAATTCAACCGATCCCGGATTTTCTTCTTTTTTTTCTTGTGAACTGACTAGTATAAATGAATTTTTTACCATAAAACAAAAGCTTTCCTCTCCTATTTATCTATATAGATAGACGAATAAATAAATAGATTTTTTTTTTTGATCAGTAATAATAATGACATTCTTTTTTTTTTTTATTTGGCATATACATTAGTATATACAATAATCTTAATTTCCTTAAGAATTCCGAATTTTTTTCAAATTGAATTTCTTATTATTAATCAATTCAATTGAATGTTTATACATTCACAAAATACAAATTTTTTATTAAAAAAAAAATTAAGAAAATTTTGTTTGATTCATTTCTAGATCGAACAGATCCATGATTGAATTAGAATCATTCCTGCAAATAGAAAGTAAGACAATGTGTGTGTGTTTATATGTCTTCGCAGACCAGATATGTTACGAGAAACAGGCGAAATTGAAATATAGATTAATGAATTTTCAATCGCGGATACATACGTATTCTTACCATACTGAAACGGCTGCCATTATTGGTATCAAACCAATATCGATTCATACAAACTAAATCTTCTACGCGATAATTTGGCCAAAGAAATAATTTTAAAAAAATTAGTTTTTTTTTATCTCTATCAAGATATTTTCTTTTAGCAAAAACTTGACAGAAATTTTTTACTTTATTCCCGTTGTAAAATGCCATTTTTTGATGCATATCACCTCTATTCCCAGAATTGAAAGAAATTAGAATTCTTAATTCTCTACGACGTCTAGAGGATAAAATATTTTCAGGAACAAGCAAATCATAATGATTTTTTTCTTTATTTTCAGTCATCTTTTGATGTTTTGTAATGGGTTCATCCAATTTCGTCTTTTCAACATAGTTTTTTTCTGGGTATCTTTGATTAAATTCTTCCTTACTTTTATGAATCAATGAAACGCCTATGGTTTGATACATAAAAAATTGTCCATCGTTTTTTATAGACAGACGAACTGGTTCGACAAAGAATATTCCTTTTTTTTTCATGAATTGTGCCAGGGGGAAATTCCTTTGATTCTGATTCATCATAATATCTAGACTTAGTTCTTCTCTTTGAATCGAGGCTATAGCAATATCTTTTAGATTTTTCAGTCTAAGCAGGAGACAATATATTTGGATATTATTCATTATTTTTTTATCTAAACAATGATTCCATTTCAATTGAAAACGCAAATACCTTCTTAGTAAGAAATTTACTGCTTTTATCTTGTTCTTGTATTTTTTTGATGGTGGTCTAAAAATATCTATTTTTTTCTTTCTGGTGATACTTATATTTTCATTATCATTTTTTTTTCCGTTCAAATTCAAAAAAAGGAATTTGATTGGTATGACCCACGGTTTCCTTGTATATGTTTTATAAAATTTCACAAATTTGCAGAAGAACCAAAGTTCCAGATTCGATATGGAACGGTTTAGTATTCCTACATTCATTCCAATCCAATCAAAAAAAAAACTTTTTTGATTGGACGGGTTTATTTCTTGATGAATCATAAGATCATAATTGCTATCAATCCAGGCTTCAATATCGATCTTGTTTTGAAAATCAAAATTAATAAGTTTCCAATCAAAATACTGTCTATCCAGGTTTTTTTCCATATCTATAATACCATCTTCCCCTATATAATTTTGGATAGGGATATTATCTTCCATGTCAAATAATTTTCCTTTACGTGTGTTGTAATTATAAGAAAATGTTTTGTCATTATTGGCTTGTAATGTTGATCTATCTCGATAAACGGATGAGTCTTTCTTATCTGTATAATTAAGAGATTTATATGCTAAAAGATCATATCTATATTGTTTTTTAATTTTTTTTTTTCGATTTGTTAATAAGTCTACTTCTTGTTTTTTGTAAAGAATTAATTGGTTTTTTTCATATGAATCACATTTGGTTAAATCTTTTTTTTTTTTTTTAGCCATACTACATTCATTGATTCTATTTCGCCATTTTTTTGATATTAATATAGACCATCTACTTTGAGATAAATCATATTGATAATGACCCCTTAACCAATTTATCCATTGATTAATTACAAAATTGTGAGTCTTCTTATGTCTTAATTTGGACTGGCACATTCCTTGTATCCCTCCAAAATAATCCTTTATTTCATTCTTAAGAAAAAGAGATGTTCCAGGATATTGAAAAACAGATCTTAACTTATATTTATCTAAGTCAATAACTTGGGTTTGTGATAATTTGTAAAATACATATGCTTGTGAGAAAGAGGGTACGTCACAAAAAATCTGTGAATTATCAATATTATAAATTGATTTTTTTATATTTAGAATCGAAATTAAGTGAATCATCTTTTGATTTGTTTTATCAATTCTTTTTTTATTTGCTTCATTATAATAAGTGTATTTATTAATAAGTTTTTTTGTTGATTCAATAAAAAATTGAATATTCATGCTAGGAATATTAATGATACATAGAAAGATATCTATCGATATTCTTTCAATGATAAATTGAAAAACAAAATCTAATTTTTGGACTGATCGAATATTTCTTCTTTTTAATATCGACAAAAAAATCTTTTGGGGGGATTCGAATCTTTTTCTTTTATCATCAGAACGTGTTTTGTTAAAACTTTTATTTATCTCTGGAGTTCGAGTTTGAAAACCCTCCCCCCCCCTTTTTTTTTCAATTTTATTTATGATTGTCTTTGTTTGATCATTCAAATCTTTTATTTTTTTTTCTGTCAATGAAAAATTTGTCCAATTAATAGATTGAATTGGAATGGACGATTCGTAGTTCATTCGATTAATATTACTAATTATTGAATTTTTTTGAGTTTCACTCACTTCTAAAGGGATTTGGTTTATTTTTGAGAATTTTTTTCTTATTTTTTTTATAATTTCTTCTTTTTTAAATAGAATCTCTTTCATGATCCATTTCATTCTTTCTTTTGAAACATTTAGAATTCTTTTTTTTTTTTCGTTTAAAACTTTTATAAATAGAAAAAAAAAACAATTCCATTTTTTAATTGTTTTTTTTAGTTTGTTAAAAATTGGATCAAAAAAAAAAACTTGATTTCGGGAAGAATAAGAACTAAAAGGCAATTCAACTTCCATTCCCCAAACGGTTAAAAAGCAAAAATCTGGTTTTTGCACTTTTTTTTTCGTTCGATCTTTTTCTTTTTTTGGGGGTTGTAGCTTCGATCTGTGCCAAGGTTTCAAACGAAAAGGAAATAGTATCTTTATCTGAATACCGTCTGTGAGCCAGTTTTTTGGAAATTCTGTTTCTGATAATGGAATGCCCTCATAAGTACATTTAATATGCATTTCTCTCTTCCAATCTTTTATATCCTGCAACCATTCGGGAAATTGAAAGAATAGCATACGAACAATATTTTTAGTTATTATTAATGAAGGCAATAAAATATATTTTCTAAGAATCGATTGGGTTAATAATAAAACACCTCTTATTCCTTGAGCAAATATAATGCTATCCCAGGCTTCTGCTATTTCTATACGCCTTTCCTCATCTTTTTCTTTTTTGTATTCTTTTCTTTTCTTCTCCTCTTTGTTATCACTTTCTTTTGTCTTGTCTTCCGCATAATCCGACAATTTTAATTCTCTGTTTTTCCACATCCAATTTTTAAAAAAAAAATTCATTGATTCCAAAATATCAAAAGAAAAGAAAGAGTATTTCTCCATTTTGTCCGAAAAAAGAGGAGAATGTACGTTTGCTTGAAAGAGTTTCCAAATAACTGTTTTACGTCTTTGAGCGCGTATGGACCCTTTTATTATGTCTCGACGAAAATCCGGTTGTTGTGAATAACGTATTAAACTTAATTTTTTTCCTCTCTTTTTTTTTTTTTTAGAATTTGTAGTATCTTGGTTATCGATAGAAATATCGTCATCGTCGTCGTCATTCTTTGAATTCTTAGTAAAAATTACTACGCGTTTGGCTTTTCTTGAACGAATTTGATAATCTTCAGGTTCTTCTTTGTTTTCTTTCTTTTTTATTTCCATTTGTTCCAACTCGTCAATTAATTTGTATGACCATCGAGGAACTTTTTTACTGATTTCTTTTATCCCCATCAAGTTTTTTCTATTTCCAATAGTTTTCTCGTTCGGATCAGTTAGAACTGCGTCAAATAAGAATTTCATTTTTTTTTTTTTTTCTTCTTGTTCATCTTGTTCATGTTTTGGAAATAAAAAAAGTCCCTTAAAATGAAAACTTGATATTGATTTTCCTTTTACAGAAAATTGGCTGATTAAGTTCAAAAGAGAATTTATTTCAGTTAATAATGATTTTCTATCAAACATCTTCATTTTCTGTTTAAGTTCGGAATAATTAATATAAAAAAGGATACCATGAATTTTATTTATCCAAATGTCATTTTTTGTGTAAGTTTTATTTTTGATTAAAAACGAAAAACTTTTTTTGATTCGTCCACGATAGGGTCCGTTCAAGAAAGGGTCATATATTATAGGTAAGTGTTTTGTTTTAGTCTCATCGTTACTTAATCTAATTCTTTTTTCGATTACATTCCTAGTAAGAAATTTCTTATCTAAAGCTTTTGCACTATTAAAAAATTTTTCGCTTAGGATTTTTTTTTTTTTTTCATTTGTGGAATTCCAATAATTATTCAATTCATCAGAGAGTTTTTCTGTTGTCAAGAGAGACATTTTTTTTTGTATCATTTCCCCAACAGTTGACAAACTAGGTGGGTACGTAAAAGATAGTTTTTCTTTTCCATCACTTTGACACGGATAAAAAAAATATTGTGACATTTCATTTCTTATAGCATTTTCAAATCGCTCATTTTTGATATATCGAACAGGACGATTCCACCGTTTAGAATCGAAAAGAATATTTAGAATAGGTTTTTCAAATTGGAAGATATATTTTTTCTCTGTTTCATTGATTTTGTACGAATCTTTTCCTTCTTTCGAAAAAATAGAAGCAAAAAGATCTTGGTCTTTTTTGATGGATTTTTTTTTTTCTTGTTTCTTTACTTTCATGTTTTTATTTACCTTCATTTTGGATCCATCTATTTGTTTCTCAATTTCATTGCTTTCTGACGTATCTTTCAGTTTCTTCAAAAAAATCGGCGTCGATGTTTTGCCTAAATAACATAGAGAGTAAATAAATAAAAAAAGAATAATGATTTGAGACATAGAAAATTCCAACTCGGACATAAGAGATTTACTCAATCTAATAAGGATATTCGATTTAATAGAATAATTTTCCTGTATCCATACTAATACCAATCGAATCCATTTCATAATCAAAATCTGACCAATTAACCAACTAACAAAACTACTTGTTAGGAATAAAATTTGTTTGTTGCCGAGAAACATATAAATGTTGACGAATCTGACTAACATTGAACTTGGTAAAAATAAATAATTCAATAATAATAAAATAAGATTATTTAGGAATACT